CTGCCCCCCTTCCGAATGAAAACAAAAGATAGGAGTATCTCATTATTATCTGGATTGCCTTTATTTTGGTTGCCTCTTTCATTTCATTTTGATTTTTATCCCCCCCCTTTTTTTCTTAGACACATTTGAGCAAGACCCTCTATATAGCCATACCATAACATAATTAAAAATAGAAATTTTATTTAGCATTTTTATCATTTATAGTATTCTAGTTCTAACTAATTATTCCATTTATTTCTATTTCTTATTTTTTATTTCTAATTATTTAGTCTAAAGTCTAAAAAAAAGTTGAATCATTTAGATTTAGTATTTAGACTTTAATTATTTAGACTTATAATATATAAAATAATTAGAGCATTAGAAATTAAAAAAAATCTCTAAAAGGATCCTCACTTACTAATCTAATTAGTAGATTCTATTTATAGATTTGATTTAGAACTCTAAACTAAATCTAACGAAAGAAATTCAATTTGAAATTATTCAATTTGATTGTTATTTAACATTTAAATAAAATAGAAGTTATCGTTAATAGATAAAATCCTAAGAGTTTTCCTAATTCCCATGTATGCAAAATTTCTTTTATTTAAGCCCGCTTAGCTCAGAGGTTAGAGCATCGCATTTGTAATGCGATGGTCATCGGTTCGATTCCGATAGCCGGCTTTTTCTATTTGTTTTATTTTTTACATGATTGATAAGATTTTTGGAAATCAAAGAAGATTGAAAGAGCTTCTTCATCTTTTTTTTTTCCAAAGGTCAAAAATCTCTTTATTATGTCTTAGAAACTTCCAATTCTGAATGGCGGAGTTATATCTTTTCTTTGGAGAATAAATCAAGAACAAAAAAAAGAAAGGGTTTTCTTTTGGTTTTATTTATCTATATAAATTATCTATATTTTCTATTTCTAACTTTCTATTTCTATATCAATATATAGAAGTTATCTAATAAATAGATTTGTATTTTTTGATTGTATATCTATACAATCAAAAAATACAAACAAAAAAATCAATAAAAAAAAATATGTAGATTGATCTAATTCATCTCATTCCTATTTGTTTGTAGTACAATACTTCATTTCATGGGATTTCGCTTCATTTAGTTCAGTTTTAATTTTTTTATTTATGAAATTTCAATCAAATTTATAAAATAAATAAGGAGTCTTTATGTCACGTTATCGAGGACCTCGTTTCAAAAAAATACGCCGTCTGGGAGCTTTACCAGGACTAACTAGTAAAAACCCTAGAGCCGGAAGCGATCTTAGACTTAGAAATCAATGGCGCCCCCGGAAAAACTCTCAATATTCTATTCGTTTAAAAGAAAAACAAAAATTGCGTTTTCATTATGGTCTTACAGAGCGACAATTACTTAAATACGTTCATATTGCCGGAAAAGCAAAAGGGCCAACCGGTCCGGTTTTGCTACAATTACTTGAAATGCGTTTGGATAACATCCTTTTTCGATTGGGCATGGCTTCGACTATTCCTCAAGCCCGCCAATTAGTTAACCATAGACATATTTTAGTTAATGGTCGTATAATAGATATACCAAATTATCGCTGCAAACCCCGAGATATTATTTCAGTGAAGGATGAAAAAAAATCTCGAGCTCTGATTCAAAATTATCTGGATTCATCCAAACATAAGGAATTACCAAAACATTTGACCCTTCACACATTACAATATAAAGGATTAGTCAATCAAATAATAGATAGGAAATGGGTCGGTTTGAAAATAAATGAATTGCTTGTCGTAGAATATTATTCTCGTCAGATTTAACCCTAACTAAAATAAAAAAAAGGGGGGTTTTACAAATTTGCACCCCTTCCTTTTGCCTAAGTTAAGGTTAAGTAAATAAGGAAAGGAAGGCAAAGGATTTAATTCGGGGATTTCTATCCTATTCATGTATCATATCTTTTATGAAAATTTCCATTCTGTGTCTGCTTTTTACAGTATTTTCTTTTTTGTATCACATAAATTAGGAATAGAGAATCTATATCAAACAACATCAAAAAAAAGAATCTATATCAAAGAAAAGTCTAACTATTTTTTTGTATCCGTTCTTATTTGTATTTGATACATTGCGGTTAGTTACATTGGTGAATTAGGTGAAGGTACGGAAAGAGAGGGATTCGAACCCTCGGTAAACAAAAGTCTACATAGCAGTTCCAATGCTACGCCTTGAACCACTCGGCCATCTCTCCTACATAATGATTACCTTTAGCTCATAATTCTCTTTAGACTTCAATTCCATTTCTATTCTATAAAAATTAGAAAATTCTTTTATAGTTTTAGATCTCTCAACAACCAAACCAACCTTTTACCCCGTGGATCTATTACAAATTCCTAAAGCAAGCATCCCGGGGATTTTTTTTTTTGATTAGATAGTGTATACTTGCTATGTACGAAAGACAAAAAGGACAGTTATTCTATTTTCATTTTCATCATAGAACAATTATTCGATTCTTTTTCCTATTTTGATCATATCATAATTTAAATTGAATCAAAGCTTTTCAAATTTTCCCAATCTATCCTAATCCGTAGAATAAATTCTTTGATTCTTCAACTTCGACGAAATTAGAATAATTTCTTTGATTTTTTTTTCTGTCAAAGCGACAAAAAAAATTGAGGTAGAAAGTCATATCCTTTTTTTTTTTTGAATAGGTCTACTTTTTTTTATGTTATTTCGTACTGTACATTTCCTTTGTTTGTGAGATCATTTTCTCACGAGAGGTAATGAAAAGAGTTATAGAATGGATTCTTTTTACCTATGCCTAGATCGCGAATAAATGGAAATTTTATTGATAAGACCTTTTCAATCGTAGCCAATATCTTATTACGAATAATTCCGACAACTTCAGGAGAAAAAGAGGCATTTACTTATTACAGAGATGGTGTGATTTGATTATTATTATTTTGACTTTACCGCCCTCAGCCTTAGGAAAAAGACATATGATTCGGAATATAAAAAAAGACTATTGAAATCAAAAAATCGACGCTGGTTGAAGGTGAAGTTTATAAAATAAAGCAATTCCTTCTGTCGTGTATCCCCGATTAATGCAACCTCAGATGCTTGAATTGTTGATTCTAGTATTGAGCGAAAGGTTAGACCTATAGATCATAGATCTGTATCGCGGTTCAATCCTACTACACTAGTATCAATAGGCGGCATAAAGGAAGGAGCACTACGCCTAGGAATCAACAAAACAAAAACTTTGTTATAAAGCACTCCTTTTCTTTATCGGGATCGGTACTAAAAGAAATGGTTGGGACAACAAACATCCATCTCGTTCGTACTTTGGATACCCATATAACCATCGAAGATTGTTGAAGTGACTAATTCCTGGAAATTAAAGGGCGTTGAGAACAAAGAAATTGTTGGAGTTTACATTTTTATCTAGTACCAGCACGCTTGATGTTAAGAAAGGATCTTTTGCAAGAGGGTTAGCTAGAGATTTCTTGTAAAAACATTAGCCCCGCTCAGTTCATAATGACAATATTTCGTCCTTCTTTTAATTCCATGGATTCTGGATTATTTTCATTATGCACATAAAGGAGGAGCCGTATGAGGTGAAAATCTCACGTACGGTTTTGGAACGGAGAATTCTTTTAATTGAATGACGACCGTAACGAATGTCGGCTCAATCCGAAGGCAATTATGCAGAAGCGTTACAGAATTATTATGAAGCTATGCGACTCGAAATTGATCCCTATGATCGAAGCTATATACTCTATAACATAGGCCTTATCCACACAAGTAACGGCGAACATACGAAAGCTTTAGAATATTATTTTCGGGCACTAGAGCGAAACCCGTTCTTACCACAAGCTTTTAATAATATGGCTGTGATCTGTCATTACGTGCGACTATCTCCACTATAGAAAGAAATAAAAGGAAAGGGCAAATACGACAATAAATACTAGAAAAAAAGTAGGATTTCTACATATTGCATCGTCCAAAAAACGATTTTTATCAGCTGTAGCAAAGAAAGAAACTTCGAAATATGAAAAAATATATATGCCTAAATATTTTATTCTATGGATAAAAGAAAAGATCTAATTGATAGTGGAAGCACCGTAAAGATCAATTTACAAGGTTTTGGGCGATACAATAAGAACTGCTTATTTATGTCATGATATGAGATAAAAATGAGGAATCGACTTATGTAATAGAGCCGATCCCCTAAGGTATTGAGCAGCGGTGTAGCATCAGATCCCAAAGAGAGTAAGTCTTTTTTTTATGAGGAAGAAGTCTTTTTCAAGGATTCTATATAAATTTCTATAGAATATGAAAGCGAGATAGTTACCTTTTCAGAAAATTCTAATGAGAGTTTCGAAATGCCTATGCTTTCTTTTTCTGAAGGTAGGAGAAAAGAGAAAACTGATTATTAATTGAATCAAAAGTCAAGTTTGAAACTCATGTAATTAACCTTTTTTGTTTAACGTTAACCCGAGAAAAATCAAATAGATCTATGAGAAATCTCATTCAGTTAGATATAGGGTAGGGCTAGGGTAGACACCAAAAGAATTGACTGCCGAGCCGTATGAGTTAGGAAACTCTCAAGTACGGTTCCAAGGGAAGGAATTGACCGCCTATTCCGACCGTGGAGAACAGGCCATTCGACAGGGAGATTCTGAAATTGCGGAGGCTTGGTTCGACCAAGCCGCTGAATATTGGAAACAGGCTATAGCGCTTACTCCTGGGAATTATATTGAAGCGCAGAATTGGTTAAAGATTACGAGGCGGTTCGAATAAGAACTCTCTTTTTTTTTTTATTCTAATCAATTAGATTATCACTTTGTTTATTTGAAATTTTATGAAATTGGATTAGAAATTTTTTTCTATAAATAAATAGAAATTCTATAGAAAAATAGAAAAAAAAGAATATATATATAAATATTAGATTAGTAGATTAGAATTGAATTCTAAAAACTAGAAATTAGTTAATATATATTAATATAAATTCAAATTATTTAAAAATAAAAAAAAAAATGAAATTCTTTGTT